TAATTGCAAAATATTTCGTTTGTTGAAACGTTTCTTAATAAGGGGTTTCCCTTGTACTAAGGGTGGGAATGGGAAGGAAGAAAGCGATCGGATCCGTGAATTCCTCATCCTCAAATAAGCCCTTTCCGGGGTATTGTCTCATAAGTAATTGTTAGGATTAAAGTGTTGATATAATTAGAAGAAGCAAACGGCAAGTCCAAGTTAATAAAATAAACTAAGACTAAGAAAGAAGCGCATAACGTACGTTTTCACATTTCTAATTTTAGGATTAAATTAAACAAAAGGATTTGCAAATAAAAGTGCTAATGCCACGACCAGTCCGTAAATTGTTAAAGCTTCCATAAAAGCTAGACTAAGCAATAAAGTACCTCGTATTTTACCTTCCGCTTCTGGTTGTCTCGCAATACCTTCTACAGCTTGGCCCGCAGCAGTACCTTGGCCAACTCCAGGTCCAATGGAAGCAAGCCCTACGGCCAATCCAGCAGCAATAACGGAAGCGGCAGAAATCAGTGGATTCATAGTAAGTTCCTCGTACAAAAAAAATAAATGGTTAATGATACAATCAACCAATGCATTATTACTTATTTTATCACTACATTTTATCACTACGATCTATCGGGTCAAAGTAATTAAAAACTCTGAATTGAAATTATAATATTAGTGAATCGTCAGAATGACTTCGATATCTCTTTTTTTTTTTTAGTTTCTACCCATGATCAAATCTTTGTAAACTCATATGCATATAGTTCTACTTATTGCATTTCTTAGTTTCGAACCATTCTTTCATTCAATTCTTCGTTCTTTACTTACTTTCTATATCTGTACGTTCATCTGTGTTTTTCATTCAATCTACAATTACAGACGAAAAAGAAAGACTTATATTGTATTGTAATCCATCTAAACGAAATGCAGTGTGGTTAAAAAAAAATAAAAGAATCAACATTCAATATAGTAATAATAAATAGTATTATAGTAATAATATAAATATATAAATAGATATTAATAATATACTGGGAAAGAAATAGGAATAAATAAAATATAAAAATATATAATATATAGTCCATAGGGATAATCCCTATATAACTAGTAAATATCTAATATCACATATACATTTGTTTCTTCCATAATGTAAACCACCTGCATTTTATTTTTATATTGAATTGGCTTTTAGAATCATTCTTCGAAACATATGTAAGGGTTAGACTTATAGACATTACATATATCTAGTTTGACTTGACCCCCTAACCCATATTTTTCCAATTCCGTAATATCGTCTGTCTTCCCTCCTACGAGATTAGGTGATCCATACATATATAGATACAAATATATATGTATTATGTTGCCCAACCAAGTGCGTATTTGGAATCATGCATGACTTCGGGTAAGTGAAAAAAGACTATTAAAAAAGCTAATCAATGATGACCCTCCATGGATTCACCTATATAAGCCGCGGCTAAAGTTGCAAAAATAAGAGCTTGAATACCACTTGTAAATAATCCAAGAAACATAACGGGGATAGGAACTACTGAAGGTACTAAAGAAACAAGAACAACAACTACTAATTCATCAGCCAATATATTCCCAAAAAGTCGAAAACTAAGAGATAAAGGTTTTGTAAAATCTTCTAGGATGTTAATTGGTAAAAGTATTGGAGTTGGTTGGATGTATTTCCCAAAATATCCCAATCCTTTTTTGGTAAGACCCGCATAAAAATATGCCACTGACGTGAGTAAAGCTAAAGCAACAGTAGTATTTATATCATTCGTGGGCGCAGCTAACTCCCCATGAGGTAACTGTATAATTTTCCAAGGTAAAAGAGCACCTGACCAGTTAGAAACAAAAATAAATAGGAACATAGTTCCAATAAAGGGAACCCAAGGGCCATATTCTTCTCCAATCTGAGTTTTACTCAAGTCTCGAATAAATTCAAGGACATATTCGAAGAAATTCTGACCGTCGGTCGGAATTGTTTGTGGATTCCGAACTGCTATTATGACTGAACCTAATAAGATAGCAATTACGACCCAAGAAGTGATAAGTACTTGGGCATGGATTTGTAAACCTCCTATTTGCCAATATAAATGTTGGCCTACTTCTACACCCGATATATCGTATAACCCATTGAGTATTTTAATGGAACATGGTATAGCATTCATATTGTCCTCTGATATAAATCGAACTTAAAAAATTATTTTGATTCAACCATCTCTTTCTCAACTCACCAACATTAATCATCTTTTAATACAAATTGAATTTAGGATACCAATAAATTTAAATTTTAGGATACTAAAAAATCACATAACATAATATAAATATCCCCATTTTTATCTCTATCTCTTTTTAAAGTTCAAGAATAGTAACCGATCCAATAAATCGATCGAGTTCCCAAACAATTAATTAATTTTATTATTCTTAATCATAATCAACGATTTCTTATATAGCTATAACGACCCTCGCAAATTGCGAATACTAATTTGTTAAGAATGAATCGAATTGAAGCTATAGCATCATCGTTAGCTGGAATCGAAATATCTGCGAGATCCGGGTCACAATTTGTATCAATTAAACAAATAGTAGGAATCCCTAAAATGACACATTCTCGAAGAGCCGTATATTCTTCTTGCTGATCAACGATGATTACAATATCGGGTAACCCCGTCATATATTTGATCCCACCCAAATATGTTTGCAAGGTAGATAATTTTCTCTTCAACATTGCTGCATCTCTTTTGGAAAGATGATTGAGTTTCCCCATCTTTTGTTCTGCTCTTAAGTCCCTGAACTTATTAAGTCTCGTTTCCGTAGTGGACCAGTTCGTTAACATACCACCGAGCCATTTTTTATTAACATAATGACACCGAGCCCCTATTGCAGCTGATGCTACTAAATCCGCTACTTTATTTTTGGTACCAACGATTAAAAAGGTTTTTCCACTACTTGCTGCATTAAAAACTAAATCACAGGCTTCTGATAAAAAACGAGCAGTTCTCGTAAGATTTATAATATGAATACCTTTACGCTTTGCAGAGATGTAAGGGGCCATTCTAGGATTCCATTTTCGAGTACCATGACCAAAGTGCACTCCCGCTTCCATCATTTCTCCTAAATTGATGTTCCAATATCTTTTTATCATTTTTCCCCGCATTTCCCCACACTTCCTCTTTTTTTTTTTATTAAAAAAAAAAAGCGACAAGATACCCTGAAATAAATAATTGTTCCGACGGAACCTTCTACCGTGGATTGACCCTTGATATATAGTCCAAACCATTAATTTCTTTTAATTACTTATTTTTTTATTACTAAATTAATATAAATAATTGGACCAACCTAACCAAATAGTTAAAGTAAAAAGAATGAATCTCTTCTTAGGAAAATCGCGTAAATGGTTGTTGTGATGTCCCATGAAAATTGTTTGGAGCACATAATTCTCTATGGTATAACAAAATATCTCCCATTTCCAACTCGAATAAATTTTGCCTTTTTATTTCCAAATAAATATTTTTGTTTTCCCTTGAATGGTGTACTAATTTTTTGAATCCAGTACCAACAGGAATAAGCCCCCCCAGAACAACGTTCTCTTTCAGTCCTTTCAACCAATCAATACGACCTCGTAAAGCGGCTTTTGCTAAAACTCGAGCGGTTTCTTGAAAACTCGCTTCGGATATGAAACTTTGAGTATTCAGGGATGTCCTCGTTATTCCCAATAAGATTGCCCGATAATTGATCGCTTCGTCTAAAGCACGTCCTGCTCGTTCCGCTCGCAACAATCCGATTAATTCTCCGGGTGAAAAAACATTAGACATTCCATCTTCTGAAACCAACACTTTTGATGTTATTTGACGTACAATGATCTCTATATGTCTATTATGGATCTGTACTCCCTGAGATCGATAAACCTTTTGAATTTTATTAACCAAAGAGATACGACTCTGGGCTATGGTTAGCTCAGCTCCAATCAAGAATCCCCAGGGGATTCCAAGAATTCTTGGTATACGTTCGTTCCAACTTTCGACTCTCTTTTCGAGGTTCATCGATATTGAATCAATTGAACGCACTTCTAAGACCTGTTCCACTTTTGGAAGACCCTGCGTTATGTCACCAGATCTTGATTTTTCATATATAAATGTAACTAGTGTCTTTCCTTCATAAAGGATTTCTCCATAATGACCATGAACTGTTGCTCCTGGGGTAGCCAAATAGGGCTTAGCCGATCTTATAACTAAGGAGTCAACATGAACAATTAAAATTTGACCGGATTTTTTTATGTGTGGCCCATATTTAAATAAACATGCATTTTCACAAATAAATTGCCCAAGGCAAATTATTGTGGATGTCTCCTCACCAGAATCGTGATGAAGAAAACAACAATTTAAATGGAATGGATTCAAAATTATATTACTGCATGAATTGGGATTATAAATTCTTCTATTTTCATCCATTAAACAATATTTAAGTACTTGAAGTACTTTAAAAGTCTGCTTAAAATTATTAAGTAGTAAATATTTCTTTAACGAGATTTGATTATGAGTTAATAAATGGTAAGATGAATAAAAATTCGTTATTTTAGGTACAATAGTACCTAAGGGACCCAACAAATACCTAATTGGGATTAGGGGATCCAATATCGCATTGTTATATTTCGAACCCTTGAATGGACTAATTCGAAAACAGTTGGATGATGACAAAATTATAAAAGATTGGCATTCCTTATGTTGATTCAACAACGTACCAATAGTTCCTTGCTGTTGGGTAAGTAATTGAAACTTCCCCTTGGAATGAAAGGGATTGATATTGGCGCGATCTAGCCCCTTATTGGGAATCAATCCCGAATCTGTTATATTATATCTTTTTCCGCTATATGAAAGAGTGGACTTGACTTTGACTAACTCAATTCTTATGAAATCACGAATTAGATCATTTGCCCTTACCTCAACAAAGGAGGCATAAACCTCTTTTTTGGAACCGTTTTGTTTTTGGTCCCAATTTAATACTAAGCAAGT